CTTTTTCGAAATTGATTTATTCAATTAATAGTAATAAAAATGTTGGGCATAACCTCCCTTTGACTCTGTGCTATTGATTCCACTATTATTAGTATTAGTAAACAATAATGAAATAAACTCTAAATAAAATAGGAGACATAATTCACATGGATATAGTAAGTATCGCTTGGGCTGCTTTAATGGTAGTCTTTACATTTTCCCTTTCACTCGTAGTATGGGGGAGAAATGGGCTTTAAAGGTACTACTAATTGAGTTGAGGAATCAAACTGTATCAATTTTTTTTTGAATTGTTTTAAAAATAGGATTTATGCTTTATATCGATCCATTTCATTTCATATTCTAGAGTTAACAGTGGAGTTTAGTACTCCCCTCTCTAAATTTGAAAAAATTACCAAGCAACTTCTTGAATCGTCTGTCAACAGCTCAATCAATTCCTTCTGCAGAATGTTAATAATTTGATATGATATGATTATTTTGCTTTCAATTATTGAAAATTGATCGTAATCCATACAAATTAAATAGATGTAGCAAATAATTATGTGTATTCCATATATGAGATTTAGATTTACACCACTTGTATCTTTATCTTTATACAATACAGTACAACCTTATACATTACAATTACACTACAATAATTATAGTATGGTAGAAAGAAGAATTCATATATTTCTTTCTATCATACTATCGGGTATCATAAAATATCACGGATTCGAGTTCACCTTATTTTAGTTCGAGACATTGGAACCGTTTTCTTTTTTTTTTCTTCAATCGTTGATAAGAACTAAGAAGTCAAGTTTCCTTCAAATTCATCATTTTGATGAATCATTTTGACTAGCCGTTTTTACGTAAAGGATAAGTAAAAAAGCGGTAGGAACTAAAATGAACAGTGTAGTAGCAAGAAATGCAAGAATATTGACTTCCATAATTTCATAGTATTTTTTACTTTGCAATAAAAAACTCGGGATTTCATCCCATAGAGATGATAAACCTTTCGTCCATAAATTCAATGGGATGAAAATAAAAATGACATCTCGATGATATTGAATCGGATCAATATCATGAATAACAATATCTGAACTATCAAATCGATTTATCATCGAGAATGGAATAGTATAAAAGATAAAAATCTTTGATCCATACCGAATCAAAAATGGGATTGGATTCCTGATCCAAATACAAAAAAATTCCTTCTTTTTTTTCTTCTTTTCGATTCTATAACCTACCGTCGTCCTTGTACAATCATATGATGTGATGAAGTATTATCTAACCACTTTTTCAGTCACTTCTATTAGTCACAAACTCAAACAAGAAACAATATAAACGAACTGCAATAGAAAAAAAGGGAGGGGTGAAGTTCTAAACTTTCTTTTTTTTTTTGTTTTGAATGTCCTCTCGGTATTCGCTGAAAGAATCAAAATGGCCATATTTATTTGTTTGATGAGAAAAGAAATAAGTATTTCCCGTTGGAAATGAGAATGAGATTCTACTCCCCTTCCACACACAGAAAATGGAAAGATGTATTTATTGGATTCGTCGGGACTGACGGGGCTCGAACCCGCAGCTTCCGCCTTGACAGGGCGGTGCTCTAACCAGTTGAACTACAATCCCAAGAAATACAACATAAATATTCTTATGATTTCATTCAAACCCTTTCTATTTCATTAGAATCACCCACCAAAAATAAGAAACACGAATATGGATATCCACATAGAAATGTAAATGCACTTTAAGTTAGTGAGAGCGGCAGGGATTAATTTAGTGGTAATCCTTTCGTTACTGGTAATTTGATTGATAATCCATCTTTCCCTAAAAAAAAAGAATTTATTTCTTTACTTTTTTCTTATACTTTCTTATACTTACGGATCGCGATATGAATCTAGATTAGTACCAAGATTCTAATTTGTGGAAACAAATCAAAATCTAAAAAAAGGAGATAGCGACTAAATGTTACTCTTTTTTTTATTCCTCTATATCAGGGACATTTCTGAAAGACAAACGGATTCTATTATCTCATGATGACGAATTGTTGGGCCGAGCCGGATTTGAACCAGCGTAGACATATTGCCAACGAATTTACAGTCCGCCCCCATTAACCACTCGGGCATCGACCCAGAAAGATTATTAGGCTTATTGATACCACGATCAACTTCCTTTTGTAGTGCCCTACCCCCAGGGGAAGTCGAATCCCCGCTGCCTCCTTGAAAGAGAGATGTCCTGAACCACTAGACGATGGGGGCATACCTACCCGACCTCCATCATACTATGTTCATAGTATGAACAAAATTGTCAACATACTGATAATGAGATGGTATGACTAGATCCAACGGATCTTTGATGATTCCATAGAATTTTTTGATTCGTCATTCATAAATCATTTCAATTCTTAATATTGCAGTTTTAGATATTCTAGTCAAAAATAGGAACCAGTAAAAAAATATAAAAATAAGAATACAGAGACCCCTTTCGGTAACGGATTTTTCTTACAAAACAAAATTAGGGT